GATTCATAACTAGATAGTTTCTCCGGTCCTTCCCTAACCGGGGCTAAAACTCCGGAAATTACAAATGCCAAGATAGGAATAATGCTTGATATTATCAGAAATGCCCAGAAAATATCATATTCGTGAAGCAGAAACATAAATGTACTCCTATTAATGTGGAATATGCTGAATTATTCGATTCGAATCGGAAGTGTCAATTTATCCAGAACTTCTTATCTTAGTTTAGGCGAAAGAAGAATATATTTTGATCAAACGGCATAGTTTAGAGTTTCTGTGGGACATATTTTGTTTAAAGATTCACCTAAGAAAATCCCACTTACATTTTTTATTTCGATTCTATTTAGATATGGTGTAGACATAGGGTGCTCCTTCTTACAAAAACAAGATTCTCTCACTTTGTCTTGGGTTCTCTATCCTCTATAAAAAGATAATTCTATAAAAACAAGTTAATAAAATACTAAAATATCCTATATTATCCTTAAAATATCCTATATTATCCTATATATCCTAATATTTATAATATCCTACCTAATCCTAATATATATATATATTTATATATTATTATGATTACTATCTATATTATAATCCTAATACCTAATATATCCCAATAATAATTATTATAATAATTATTATAATATTATAAAATAAATATCCTATAATTAATAATTAATTAAATACTATAAATAGTCTATAATTAGTATATTCAAATTATTTATTTCATTTCCTTTTTTCTTAATTAATTTGATTCAATCCGTTGAATTGAGAGGTGACATATAACAAGTTATATCTTTCTCTACAAAAACAAAAAAAATTGGAAACTTTGAACCTGTACCATCCCACCTTATCAGAAATAAATAAGAAGGATGGAGTTATTTCATTAGAGTTAGAATAAAAGATTCTTTCTATTTTGGAACAATCTCTAGTAATAAACTAGATTACGATTTGGAATGAACCAAAATACTCGTTTGTTTTGTTATGGCAATAACACTTAATATTATTAATATAATGATAACACCAAACAATGGGGTAGATTCCGACACAAAAAAACTTTTACAGTACACCTATACTAGATACTAGACAATGAAACATAGCAAAGAGTGGAGTAATCTAATCGACGGAATCATAAAAGATTTACATAACATTACATTTTCTAATGAAAGAATTACATATTATCGAATGATTCAATAGACCAAATCAAACCCCCAACCCAAACCCCCCCAACTCATAGAATATAACGTTAATCCTTTAGTACCAATTCATTATCTCTCCATTATTTGTGAATCAATCAATAAGGTTTCTCTTGTTCTGCCAAAAAAAGATTAGTGATTAGTCAGGACAGGGGTTTTCTACAAATACAAGACCTAAGACCAAAAAAAGAATACGTCTTAGACCCATGCTACTTAGAATTAGATTTCGTTGGGTCAGGTTGAAGTTTTTAGTCGGAATCATGTCATGATTTCCACTTCCTAAATTGATTTGGTAATGCTTTCATTTCTACGATACCTGGCCACAACTATGAGGAAATGAAAGCTATACTAAAATAATATAAAATATATTAGGATTATAGGGCTATACGGACTCGAACCGTAGACCTTCTCGGTAAAACGGATCAAACTTATTATTATCGAAATGATTTGAACTGTTTCAAAGACCCAACATGCATTTTGTTGCATTGGGCTCTTCCATCAACTGATGTAAAGATCAGTTATTCTACCATATTTTATCTTTAGAGGAAGATAATGAGATGGCTCCATGTGCTATGATTCATTATTTGTATTCTGATCTAGGAGCAATACCAAAGTGTTTCAAGGAAGTATTACGTTGACTTAGGTCTGCCTTCGGCCTAGATTAACCTAAGTTAAATAGAATCTCTATCGCCTCGCTGGAACAGTCGAATATGAGACTTCATACACCTTCAAGTTCATAGAGCGAAAAGAGGTTTTTTTGAGTCCCTTATACTCATTATGCCTAGCATTGAATGGGATGGGTATTTACCTTATCAACTATCAAATCACTGGTGGGTTCTATTTGATTTGGCAACTTAATTAGCGCCTGAATCGGACCGAACCAAATATTTGTTAGGTCAGGCTATTGTTCTCTTGTTCCCTCGAACCTATGGAATGGAGTAAGACATCAATTTTTCAATACGATCAATTATGTTCATTGCATAATTGGCTCCTTTGAAAAGCATTGGCGCACGTGTAAACGAGGTGCTCTACCAACTGAGCTATAGCCCTTGTTATAGACATCTTAACATATAGACAATTTCTTGTCAAGATAGATATTTCATAATCCCACATGATAGCTCTCTGATTTATTTATTTTATTTAAGCTTAACAGAAAGAAATTAGTATTGCTTGGAAATCCTATTCTATCTATAATTCCCGAAGTGATGGGTTCCTATTTGTAGTGATAAATGACCTACTTAACTCAGTGGTTAGAGTATTGCTTTCATACGGCGGTAGTCATTGGTTCAAATCCAATAGTAGGTAGAACTTATTAGATACTGGAGTCAATGAAATGATATCTAATAAGTTTTTCTACCCATCTTCTTTTTTTTATCAGATTAGACTTGATTGTGTTCAATTAGCAAAATCAACATGTGGTGTATATATAAAGAACTTTTAAAAAACTTATTCTTTTTATTTTGATCTAATGACTTAACTAGTAGGAAATAACATTGACAGCCTCCACTCGTGTCCTAGCTCGTCTGAGAGCTAGATTCGCTTCAATTGCTTGTCTCTTACCCTCAGCTCCACTCAAATTAGCTTCAGCTATTTCAAGAGCTTGTTGAGCTTCTTGCGGATCAATATCAGTACTTATTTCCGCATCATTTCCTAAAATGGTGATTTCATTATTACCTATTCTAGCAAAACCACCCATCAGAGCCACCGTTAACCATTGGTCGTTGTTAAAGCGTATTCTCAAAAGACCTATATCTACAGCCGTGGCAATGGGGGCGTGGTTTGGTAATACGCCAATTTGACCACTATTAGTAGATAAAATGATTTCTTTCACTTCTGAATCCCAAATAATTCGATTAGGAGTCAGTACACAAAGATTTAAGGTCATTTCTTTAATTTGCCCTCCTCTTCTAAGTTTATAGCTTTCGCGGTAGCTTCATCGATGTTACCCACCAAATAAAAGGCTTGCTCGGGAAGACTGTCTAATTCTCCGGAAAGGATCAGTTGAAACCCTCTAATTGTTTCTGCAAGACCGACATATTTTCCTGGAGAACCAGTAAATACTTCTGCCACGAAGAAGGGTTGTGATAAGAAACGCTCAATTTTTCGTGCTCTGGCTACAGTTAAACGATCTTCTTCGGATAATTCGTCCAACCCAAGAATAGCTATAATGTCCTGAAGTTCTTTGTAACGTTGTGAAGTTTGCTTAACTCTTTGCGCAGTTTCGTAATGTTCCTCACCAACGATTCGAGGTTGTAACATAGTTGACGTTGAATCTAAAGGATCCACTGCAGGATAAATACCTTTGGCAGCTAACCCTCTTGATAGTACGGTAGTAGCATCTAAATGTGCAAATGTCGTGGCAGGAGCAGGGTCGGTCAAATCGTCCGCAGGTACATAAACGGCTTGTATCGAAGTTATGGATCCCTTTTTGGTAGAAGTAATTCTTTCTTGCAAAGAACCCATTTCTGTACTAAGGGTAGGTTGATAACCCACTGCAGAAGGCATTCTCCCCAATAAGGCAGATACTTCTGATCCCGCTTGGACGAAACGAAAGATATTGTCGATGAATAGAAGTACGTTTTGCTCATTAACATCCCGGAAATATTCCGCCATGGTTAGTGCAGTCAACCCAACTCTCATACGAGCTCCCGGCGGTTCATTCATTTGACCATAGACTAGAGCTACTTTGGATTCTGCAATATTTTTTTCATTAATTACTCCGGATTCTTTCATTTCTATGTAAAGATCATTTCCTTCACGAGTACGTTCGCCTACTCCGCCAAATACGGATACGCCTCCATGAGCTTTGGCAATGTTGTTGATCAATTCCATGATGAGTACTGTTTTACCTACTCCAGCTCCCCCAAATAGTCCTATTTTTCCTCCACGGCGATAAGGAGCTAAAAGATCCACTACTTTAATTCCTGTTTCAAAGATTGAGAATTTTGTATCCAACTCTATAAAGGCGGGTGCGGGTCTATGAATAGGAGATGTTGTGCTAGTATCTACAGGACCTAAATTATCAACAGGTTCCCCAAGAACGTTGAAAATTCGTCCGAGTGTAGCTCCGCCAACTGGAATGCTTAGAGGAGCTCCCGTATCAATTACTTCCATTCCTCTCGTCAATCCATCCGTAGCACTCATAGCTACAGCTCTAACTCGATTATTTCCTAATAATTGTTGTACTTCACAAGTCACATTAATTTGCTGACCGACAGTATCTCGACCCTTAACTACTAAAGCGTTATAAATATTAGGCATCTTGCCCGGAGGAAAAACAACATCTAGTACTGGGCCAATAATTTGAGCGATACGCCCTAGGTTTTGTGTGGAAACCGCAGGACTAGAAGGGGTAGGATTGATTCTCATAATTATAATTAAAGTGAAATATGTCGAAAATTTTTTTGGAATAGTGCCATGCCAAGGGGAAAATAAATGTCCGATAGCAGATTGATCGGTTAATTCAATACAATAAGAAATAAATGGGAGTTAGCACTCGATTTAGTTGGTGTCACCCAACCGAATACGATTCAATCGTATACTCATTGAATGAGTAAAGAGTAAATTTTCAAGTTCAGCCAATCCCTCTTTTTTTTTTCAAAAGAAATATCAAGTACATGAAATCACGAGTAAGTCTCTTTAATTTATCTATCATTATAGAAAAGACCATCCATATTGGATTCCAATATATATAGAATTTGAACCCGAACTACATTTATGATTCAGTATTTCGATCTCGTTGGCTATTGTTCTTTCTATTTTTTTTTTTTTTTTAGATATTTGATTTCTGCCTATCTATTCTTTATACCCTTT